ATTTGGCAGAAAAGTGCTTTAAATTTAGAATTTAAAAATGTAAATGTAATACTACAGTTAGTATATGTTTATTTTAAATTTTTTGATTCTAGTAATTATAATTTTAATTTCAGTTGCTTTTTATGTATTGTTAGAGCGTAAGGTTTTAGGTTATATTCAGGCTCGCAGGGGACCTTTTAAAGTGGGGATATTAGGTATTCTTCAACCTTTTAGAGACGCAGTTAGGCTTTTCTCTAGGGAATCTTATTTTATTTATTTTGGTAATTTAATAATTTATTTTTTTACACCGATACTAGGACTTTTAACTTCAATAAATATATGATGTTTATTTCCATGTATTTTTAATTTTATTTCTTTACCTTTAGGTTTATTATTTTTTATTTGTTGTTCAAGATTTTTAGTTTATAGAATTTTACTATCTAGTTGGTCTTCTAATTCAATATATTCTTTAATTGGATGTATTCGTTCAGTGGCTCAAAGAATCTCTTATGAAGTTTGTATATTTTTATTATTATTTAATTTAATTTTATTTTTTAGTGGTTTTAATTTAATAAAATTTCATTATTTACAATATTTAAATTGATTTTTATTTATTGGGTATCCAATATTTTTAATATTATTTTCTTGCATTTTAGCTGAAACAAATCGTTCTCCATTTGATTTTTCTGAAGGGGAATCTGAATTGGTTTCTGGTTTTAATACTGAGTATAGTTCATTTAATTTCTCTTTTATTTTCTTATCTGAATATATAAATATAATTTTTATGAGATTTTTATTAAGTTTAGTTTTTATAGGGGGGGATTATTTTAAAATAATTTTTTTTTTAAAAGTTATATTATTAAATTTTTCTTTTATTTGAATTCGTGGATCTTTCCCTCGATTTCGATATGATAAATTAATAATTTTATGTTGAAGGGTTTATCTACCTTCAAGATTACATTTTTTTTTTATTTATATAAATGTTTATGTATTAATTTATTAGCTTCACTCCTTTTAGTAAAGTTAATAAAAAATTAATTTCAGAATTATGTTTTCAAGACATACTATTATTTAACTTATTTGATTAATTTATTAATAAATGGTAAAATTAGGAAATACCCAAAGTATATTATAGTTAAAATTTGACCTGTTAAAATGAAGGGAGGTTCAACTGGTTGGGCTCCAATTCATGTTAATAAAACAAAAGTTGAACAGTAAAAAAAGAATAAGATTTTTTTAAAAATGTATATACTTGATCTTTTAAATTTTAAATTTATTGTAAAAGGTAAAATTAAAATAATTAAAATTGAAAAAAGTAATGCTATAACTCCTCCCAATTTATTAGGAATTGATCGTAAAATTGCATAAGCAAACAAAAAATATCATTCTGGTTGAATATGAGGGGGGGTAACTATTGGGTTAGCTGGAGTAAAATTTTCTGGGTCATTAAATAAAAAAGGTGTTTTTAAATTAATAAAAATAAACACTAATAAAATTACTATAAACCCATAAATATCTTTTAAGGTAAAGTAAGGATGAAATCTAATTTTATCAACTCTATTTTTTAAACCCAGGGGGTTAGATGAACCTTTTTCATGTAATAAAATTAAATGAATTAAGATTAATAAAGATAGAATAAAAGGTAAAATAAAGTGAAAGGAAAAAAATCGATTTAAGGTTGGGTTTTCTACTGAGAAACCCCCTCAGATTCATGTGACTAATGTTTGTCCTAAATAGGGAACTGCAGAAAGTAAATTTGTAATAACAGTAGCTCCTCAAAATGATATTTGGCCTCATGGTAATACATAACCTATAAAGGCAGTAGCTATTAAAATTAATATAATTAAAGTTCCTGAAAATCAAACTTTAATTTTTAGAAATGAACCATAGTAAATTCCTCGACCTGTGTGTAAAAATAGAAAAAAGAAAAATATAGATGCCCCATTTGCATGGATTAATCGCAGAAGTCAACCAAAATTTACATCTCGTGTAATATGAATTATTCTTATAAAAGCTGTATTAATATTGGGTGAATAATGTATTGATAAAAAAATGCCTGAAATTAATTGAATTATTAAGCATAACCCTAATGTTGAACCGAAATTTCATCAATAACTAATGTTTCTAGGGGTTGGGAGATTAATAAGAAATTTATTTAAAATATTAAAATTTTTTTTCATAAGTTAATTTAAAGAGTATCTATTTTTGATTTACAAAATCATTGTTTTTATTAAACTATTAAATTACAGCTAATAGTTTATTAAAATTTCAATTTTGGATATTGAAGATACATTAATTGTTTGGCTGAATTTTTTTTTTTTTTTTTTTTTTTTTTAATTAATTAATTTTAATTTGACAAAATTTATTTAATATGAGGTTTTAACTTTTTTAAACTTAAAATTTTGGGTTTTATTTAATTTAAAATCAGGAAATTTCATAATTTTTATTAATAAATTTATATTTATGTTATTATTAAATTAATTTTATACTTAAATCAAGTTAAATTATTTACATAATTTAAATTCATCTTTTTTTTCATAAGTTAGTTTGAGAGGACCTTCAAATGAATTGATTAGATTTGAAATTGCAATTAAAATTAATAAAATTATAATTGTGATTAGTGTTGTTAAATAAATTTTGTTGTTTAACAGTAATTTAAAGATTGATTTTTTTTCTTCATTTTCTTGTATTAAGATTTTTTCTTCTATTCAGTTATTATTGTAAATGAACATTTTATCTTTATTAAATAATAATATAAATAAGCATGTAAAAACAATAATTAAAATTAATTTATAGTAAATATGAAATTTTTCGTTTGATCTAATTCTTGACATGTATATAAATATAATTATTACTCCTCTTCTAAATGTGATGAATAAAATTATTGAATATCAAGAATTTTTTGTTATTAAAATGGTGAATATGGCTGTTGTGAATGATTGTATTATTAAAATTGACCCGAGAGAAATAGGATGGTTTAAAGTTATTCTAATAAATCTATTTATTGTTAAAATTACTTGAATTAATTTTATTCAACTTACATTTAATTTTCGATTAAATAAATTTAGTTGATATTTAAAACTTATGATTTTAAATTTTTTAATGTTTTTTTTTAATTTTATTGGGTTAATTATGGTTCGAAGGCATTATTTAATAGTATTAATTAGTTTAGAATTAATTTTTATTATTTTATTTAATTTAATTTATTTGTATCTTAATTTTTTTAATTTTGAGTATTATTTTGGTTTAGTATATTTAATTTTAGGTGTTTGTGAGTCTTGTCTTGGCTTATCTTTATTAGTGTATTTAGTTCGTAAAATAAATTTATCTTATGTTAATAGTTTTTTTTTATGTTAGGAATTTTGATAATAATTTTTTTTTTGACCCTTGTCAGTTTTATTATAAAAATTTATATATTAATTTACTTATCTTTTTTTTTGTTTATATATATGATTTTAAATTTTAATTTTTATTCTTTTTTTAGTTATATTTCTTTGGGCTTTGGTTTGGATAGGTATTCTTATTGTATAATAGTTTTAACTTTTTGATTGTATATTTTAATGTTATTAGGTTCATTAAATATAAAGAATTTATATTTTGGTATTTTGAGGGTATTAACTTGTTTAATTTTGTTATTTTTAATTTTATGTTTTTTAAGATTAAGATTTTTTATATTTTATTTTTATTTTGAATGTAGAGTTTTACCAATATTTATTTTAATTTATGGTTGAGGCTATCAACCTGAGCGTGTTTATTCTAGTCTTTATTTTTTTTTTTACACTTTAGTAAGATCTTTACCTTTATTTTTGTTAATTTTATTAATTGAAAATTTGTTTGGTTATTTATATTTTGGTTGTTTACTTAGATTTTCTAATATATATTTATATATTTTTTTTATTCTTTCTTTTTTAGTTAAGTTACCGATATTTTTTTTTCATTTGTGATTACCTAAGGCTCATGTTGAGGCTCCAACAATGGGTTCAATAATTTTAGCTGGTATTATGTTAAAATTGGGTGGTTATGGTTTAATTCGGGTTATATTTTTTTTTATTGATTTAGTTATTTTTTATTCTTATATTTTTATTTCAATTAGTTTGCTGGGGGGGTTATATGTGAGTTTTTTTTGTGTTTTACAAACTGATTTAAGGGTTTTAATTGCTTATTCTTCTGTAAGTCATATAGGGTTAGTAATTTGTGGTCTTATATCTTTATCTAGATATGGATTTAATGGGTCTCTTTATTTAATGATAAGTCATGGTTTAGTTTCTTCTGGTTTGTTTTATTTAGGGGGCTGTTTATTTGATCGGTTAGGATCTCGAAATATATTTTTAATAAAGGGGTTAATTAATTTTATACCTTCTTTTATAATGTTTTTTTTTTTCTTGATTATTAGAAATATGTCTTGTCCACCAAGATTAAATTTAGTTTCTGAGGTTTTTATTTGTTTTTCATTACTTTCATGGGGTAAATTGACTTTTTTATATATTTTTTTTTCTTTATTTTTTTCTGCTTGTGCAATAGTAAATTTTTTTTCTTTTATTTGTCATGGGAGTTTAAGAAATTTAATGTTTTGTATAGATGGTGGTTTATTACGTGAATTTTATTGTTTTTTTTTACACTTATTTCCCTTATATTTAATTATTTTAAATTTGGATTTTTTTATTTAAAATTATATTAGTTTAATTAAAATTTTATTTTGTGATAATAAGGATCTTCTAAGATATAATAGTGTTATTTTTATTTAATTTAAATTTTTTTTTTTTTATTTTTTTTTTTTTACTTTTTTGAATATCTTTATATCTTTATCTGTATGATTTAGTTTACTTACTAGTTTATAATTTCTTTTTTTTAAATAGATGTGATTTTTCTTTAGTTATTCTTTTTGATTGAATAAGTGTAATTTTTCTATCTATTGTATTTTTAATTTCTGGATGTGTTTTTTTGTACAGTTTAGATTATATAAGGGGTGATAATTATATTATTCGTTTTTACTTTTTAGTTTTTTTATTTGTTTTAAGAATATTTATGCTTATTATAATACCTGATTTAATTTGTTTAATATTGGGTTGAGACGGTCTTGGTCTGGTTTCTTATTGTTTAGTTATTTATTATCAGAGAAATTTAAGTTTAAGTTCAGGTTATTTAACTTTATTTATAAATCGTTTGGGGGATTTATTTTTGATTTTTTGTATTTGTTGATGTTTTAATTATGGTTGTTGACATTATATTTATTTATTAACCTTAAAAGATTATTCGTTTTTGATGTTTATATTTTTACTTTTAGCTAGTTTAACTAAAAGTGCACAATTTCCTTTTTCTAGATGACTCCCTGCTGCTATAGCAGCTCCCACTCCCGTTTCTTCTTTGGTTCATTCATCTACCTTAGTTACTGCAGGTGTTTATCTTTTGATTCGGTTTAATATTATGATTACTGGTGGTTTTAATTTAATTTTAATTAATTTAACTCTTTTAACTATTTTATTATCTGGTTTTGGGGCTCTTTATGAAAATGATTTAAGGAAAATTATTGCTTTTTCTACAATGGGACAATTAAGTTTTATAATTTTTGTTAATTTAATGGGTTGCTATTATTTAAGATTTATTCATTTATTAATTCATGCTGTTTTTAAATCTTTATTATTTTTATGTTCAGGGGTTTTTATTAGAGGTTTTATGGGGGTTCAGGATATTCGGTTTATGGGAAATTTAACTTTACAGAGTCCGTTAATTAGTTCTTGTTTTATAATTTCTTTATTTAGATTGTGTGGTTTACCTTTTTATTCGGGATTTTTTTCAAGGGATTTAATTGTTGAGTTAACAATCTTATCTAATTTAAATTTTTTTTACTTAATGATCTTTTTTTTTTCTATTTATTTGACTTTAATTTATTCTTTACGTCTTTTTTTTTTCCTTTACATTTATAATATAAATATAAATTTTTTTAATTTGATTGATTGTTTTTATATAAAGGTTTCTTGTTTATTTTTATTATTTTTTTCTGTGGTTTTGGGGTCTGGTTTATTTTGAATTATAGATAATATATATATTTATGTTTTTGATTGATATTACAAATATGTAATTATTTATTTTTTTTTTTATTTTATTATTTTTTTTAATAGTTTTAATTTATTGAATTTTAATTTATTTAAATTCATATATTTTTTTTTTGGAAATATGTGATTTTTACCTTTTTTTTCTTCAGTCTTTGTTTTATCTAAATTTTATTCTTTAGGTAGATATTTATTTATATTAATTGAATCTAGTTGAACTGAATATTTAATTTCTTTAAGTTTAATTAATTTTTTAAAATTAATAAATTTATATATAAATAGTTTTATACTTAATTCTTTGAAATCTTATTTAATTTCTTTTATTTTTTTTTTGTTATTAATATTAATTTTTTTATAATTTAAGTAGCTTAAGTTAAAGCTAAACATTGAAAATGTTTAAATACATTTTTTGTCTTAAATAATTTATAAAAAAATAATCTTTCTAGTTATTGAAAATAACTTGTTTTATATAAACTATATAAATAAGAGATTAACAATTTAATGTTTAAAAGATAGTTAGCAGCTTCTTAAAAATCTCTTTTAACTAGATTGTTAATCATTTTTTTTATTAACAGTAAAATGCTTCTTTTTTAGCTTTAGTTAAAGTATGGAGATTTAATCTCTTAAATTAAGTCGAAATTAATTGTAATTTTACTTCTTTACTAAATTAAGAGAAACATGAAATGTACTTTTTAATTGCAATTTAAATGTTATAATTAACTATCCTCCTATATTGATCATTCAATTACACCATTTATTCATTCGTGGTATAATCCGTATATAATGATTGATGAAATTATTCATCTTGAAAAAAATCATCTGATTGAATTTAATATTTTTATTGAAATAAATATAGGTAATATAAGAACTAGTTCAATATCAAATATTAAAAAAATAATTGCAATTATAAAGAAATGAATTGAAAATGATAATCGTGGTGATGAAAAGTTTGAAAATCCACATTCAAATGGTGAAGTTTTATTAATATCTAGAATTGATTTTTTCGATAATCAAAATGATAAAATTATAAGTAATATTAATAAAATTATAGAAATTAAAATGGTTTGATAAATTTTGATTTTTTCTTTAAGTTAAACCTTTTAATTGGAAGTTAAATATACTTTTTATACTAAAGAAAAATTTATTTATTTCATCAATATATAATTAAGTAAAGAAATAATCAAACTACGTCTACAAAATGTCAGTATCATGCTGATAATTCTATTCTTAAATGATTAATTAAGTTTGACTTAAAATTAACTACACTTTCTAGAGCTGTAAAGATAAAAATTGTACCGATAATTACATGAATTCCATGGAATCCAGTGGTTAAAAAAAATGTTGAACCAAAGGTTGAATCTGTAATTGTAAATGTTGAATTTAGATATTCTCATCATTGTAAAAATGAAAAGTATACACCCAATAAAATTGTAATTGTTATACTTTTTACTCTTTGTTTAAATTTAGTTGTAAGTATAGATTGATGAGCTCAAGTAATTGATGCTCCTGAACTTACTAAGATAATTGTATTTAATAGTGGAATTTCTATTGGGTTAAATGGTTGAATTCCTTTAGGGGGTCATTTTATCCCTAATTCAAATCTAGGTGCTAAGCTTGAGTGAAAAAATCTTCAAAAAAATGAGAGGAAAAATATAATTTCTGAAATAATAAATAGGATCATTCCTAATTTAATTATTTTTTTTACAATATAAGTGTGATCCCCCCTTAATCTAGATTCTCGTTTTACATCTCGTCATCATTGGTATAAATTAAGATTTAATGTTAATATTGAGATTAATAGGAAATTTATTTGTTTTATATTAAATAAGTTGATTAAAGCAATTAAAGTTGTTATAAGTGAAAATGATGAAAGGATAGGTCATGGTCTTTTAGTAACTAAATGAAATGGATGGTTTTTTTTCATAAGGGATTTCTGATGAATATATAGTTATTAAAATTGTGAAAACATAAGCTTGGATAAATGCAACTGAGATTTCGAATGTTAGTAGAATCATTTGTAAAATTAATAGTATTGGTATAGATTTAATTCTATTAATATTACCTAATAAGGTTATTAAAAGGTGTCCTGCAATTATATTGGCTGTTAATCGTACACTTAAAGAAATTGGTCGAATTAAATTTCTTAGGGATTCCACTACAACTATAAATGGGGCAATTAATGGGGGTGTATTTATGGGTAATAGATGTGTAAATATAAGATTTGTATAGTTTTTTCATCTAAAGGTTATGAATGAGATTCATAGGGGTAATCCTAATGCTATGGAAATTGATAAATGACTAGTTGGAGTGAAAACATAAGGTGTAAGTCCTATTAAATTAATAATAATAGTTATTAAGAAAATTGATTTTAAAATTGTAATAATTTGTTTATTAAAATAAATAAAATTTATTTCTTTAGATATAAATTTTAAAATAGAAACTTTAATTATGGAATTTCGTGACTCTTTAATTCAGAACTTATTGGGAATGAAAATTAAAATTATAGTTAAGGCTAATCAATTTAGTTGAATATTGATTGTTGTACTTGGATCAAATGATGAAAATAAATTTGTTAACATTTTTTTTCAAAGAAAATATTTAATTTTGTAACATTTATTATTAAGTTAGTAATTAAAATTAGTGTTAATCAAGAGCATGGTGATATTTGAGGGATAAAGAAATACATAAATTAAGGTAATTTTAATTTGACATATTAATGTTTTTTTTAAACTAATTTCTTCATTAAGGACATTTTTTACTTTGCCATAAATTGGTTTAAGAGACCATTACTTAAATTTCAGTCACTTAATGGTTTATTTTATTCAGTTAATGAATCTATTTATTTTAATTGATTCAATTATGATTGGTATAAATCTATGATTTGTTCCACAGATTTCTGAGCATTGTCCTGTAAATAATCCAGGTTTTTTAATTAAGATGCTAGACTGATTAAGACGTCCTGGGATTGCATCTATTTTTACCCCAAGACATGGAATTGTTCAAGAGTGAAGAACATCTCTTGATGAAAAAATTATTCGAATTTGTGTTAAAAAGGGTATTTTAATTCGATTATCTACTTCAAGAAGACGTAGGTTGTTGATATTTGTATATTTTATATAAGAATCAAATTCTTTTTTGTATTTATCTGAATATTCATAAGATCAATATCATTGATGTCCAAGGGATTTAATTGAGACTGAGGGATTAATTAATTCTTCTATTGAATATAAAATTTTAAGTGATGGAATAGCAATTATGAATAAAACAATTGTTGGAATAATTGTTCATCAAGTTTCAATTATTTGATGTTCTGTTAAATTTAAATTAGTAAATTTATTTAAAATTAATGAGTTTAATAAGATTGTAATGAGGGTAGTAATTGAGATAATAATAGATATGGTATGATCATGAAAAAAAATTAGTTGTTCTATGGTTGGGCTGTATCCATCAGGTAAATAGAATTTTACTCATAATATTTCTAAAAGAAATAAAAATTTCATACTTGAATTTTAAATTCATTACACTATTCTGTCATTTTAGAATTTTGACAAAATAGGAATTTCATTAAATGAATGTTCGGAAGGTGGAAGATTTATTTTCCATTCTAGAGATTGAGCTAGATTGGTTTTAAAGATTGGGATTCGTTTAAAAATTAGTCTTTCTCATACGATAAATATTAATATTAAGATTCTTAATAGAGATATAATAGATCCAATTGATGAAATCAAGTTTCATACAGTGTAAATATCTGGATAATCTGAATATCGTCGGGGTATTCCTCTTAACCCTAAAAAATGTTGTGGGAAAAATGTAATGTTTACACCTAAGAATATTGAGGAAAATTGAATTTTTGTTCATTTGTTATTTAATGAAACTCCAGTTAGTAGGGGGTATCAGTGAATAAATCTTGCAATAATGGTAAAAACTGCTCCTATTGAAAGTACATAGTGGAAGTGGGCAACTACATAATAGGTGTCATGAAGCACAATATCGATAGATGAATTAGCTAGTATAACACCTGTTAATCCACCAATTGTAAAAAGTAAAATAAATCCTATGGATCAAATTATTTGAGGTGAAAATGAAATTTTAGAACCATAAATTGTTGCTATTCATCTAAAGATTTTGATACCGGTAGGTACTGCAATAATTATAGTTGCTGAGGTGAAGTAAGCTCGTGTATCGATATCTATTCCTACAGTAAATATATGGTGTGCTCAAACAATAAAACCTAGAATTCCAATAGCTAATATCGCATAAATTATTCCAATTGATCCAAATGTTTCTTTTTTTCCTCTTTCTTGTATGATAATATGTGAAATAAGGCCGAACCCTGGTAGGATAAGGATGTAAACTTCAGGGTGACCAAAGAATCAAAAAAGGTGTTGATAGAGGATGGGGTCTCCACCACCTGTTGGGTCAAAAAAGGATGTATTAATATTACGGTCAGTTAATAGTATAGTGATTGCACCTGCTAAAACGGGTAGGGATAATAACAGTAGAAATGCAGTAATTAAAACCGATCAACAAAAGAGGGGTATAATTTCTATTAATATATTTTTTGATCGTATATTAATAATTGTTGAAATAAAGTTAATAGCTCCTATAATTGATCTTACTCCTGCAATATGCAGTGAAAAGATTGTGAGGTCTACCGAGGGTCCTGAGTGGGAGGAAATTCTTGAAAGTGGGGGGTATACAGTTCAGCCTGTTCCTGAACCTATTCCAGCTAGAGAACTAGAAATTAATAAAATTAATGAGGGGGGGAGGAGTCAAAATCTTATATTGTTTATTCGTGGGAAAGCTATATCGGGGGCACCAATTATTAATGGTACAAGTCAATTTCCAAATCCTCCAATCAAAATTGGTATAACTATGAAGAAGATTATAATAAATGCGTGGGATGTAATAAGTACATTATAAATTTGGTCATTTTTGATTAATGAACCTGGTTGTGTTAATTCAGATCGGATTAAAATTCTTCTTATTGTTCCAATTAAACCTGACCAGATACCTAAGATGAAGTAAAGGGAACCAATATCTTTATGGTTGGTAGATATTAATCATTTTTTCATTTTTAGAATAGGGTGTCTGATTAAGGTAATAAATTGTAAATTTATTTAAGGAAATTTTCCTCCTATTAATTTAAGGTTTAAATTTAAATCAATATTTTCAACTTTGAAGGTTACTAGTTTAGTTAACTTAAAACCTTTTTTATGTTGATTTATTAAATAAGAAAGGTTTAAGGTTTTATAGTCTAAAAAAGATATTAAATTGCAAGTTTAATGATGATTATTTTTCTAAAGCTTTAATTTATTCAAATATATATTATTATAGGGAATATAAGTAAATTGATTTTTGTAAAGTTTTTTTTTATAAAAAATTTATTTGTTTTTTTTTTTAAGAAAAAATTTGTAAATGAAAATGTATTTATTTGAATATACATGTAAATTGATGTAATTGATGTTAAAATTATTCAGATTGAGATATGTATGGAATTTTTTATTAATTCATTTAAAATAATTAATTTTGGTAAGAATCCTGTTAGAGGTGGGAGACCTCTAATTGATAAAAATAATATATTAATTTTTGTTTTAAATTGAATATTTATTGATAATAATTGATTTTTAAAAATTACATTATTTTCTTTAAATAAGGTTATAATTTTAAAGTTTAGGATAAAATATATTGTTAAAAATGTTAATAAAATTTTTTTTCTAATCAAAAATGATGAAATTATTCATGATAAATTAAAAACTGAAGAGAATGCTATTATTTTTTTTAAATTTAGCTGATTTAAGCCTGAGGCTGATCCAACAATTAAATTAAAAATTAAGGGTAATGTAATTATTTTTAAAGAAATAATTTTATTAATTAAAATTATGGGGGTAATTTTAATTAGGGTAGTTAATAAAATACATTCTTTTCATGATAATTTAGTTATGATTTCAGGTTTTCATAAGTGGAATGGGGATAATCCAACTTTTATGGATAAACTAATTAGGGTTAATAATCTATCTAGTGATGTTTCATTAATTCTATTTATTAATATTGAAAATATAAATAGGTAAGATGAAAATCTTTGAATAATAAAGTATTTTATTGATTGATCATTAATTTTATTTTTAGATATTAGGGGGATAAATATAAATAAAGTTAATTCTATTAAAATTCATATTGTTAATCAGTTATTTACTCTAAAAGAAATAATTGTTCTTATATTGATAACGTTAAAAAAAATTAATTTCGAGGTATTTAATTTAATTAAAAAGAGATTAAAAATCATAATTGGGTTATGGGCCCAATAGCTTAATTAGCTTATCTTTTTATAAAATGTTGTTTAGCATAAAGAATTTTGATTTCTTAGGTATTAGTTTAATCTAGTTTTTATAAATTAGTGGTTTATAGAAAGGGTAATTTTTATTACTTAATCTATTCTATCAGAATATTCCTTTAATCAGGCAACTTTCT